GGGATTAATAGAACGAATCACACTTTTACCACTAAACTATACCCGCCACAATCCGATTATTATATCTAAATCGATTTTTTGTCGAACAAGAAACTCGGTCATAATTAAAATTAAAAGATAGGATCAAAAAAGAATCATGCAAATTAGAGCGTTAGCGCGAGGACTAAATGAGATTACGAAAAGAGATAACTCATTTAAATAACTAAATACCAAGTCTTTTGCTGGAGTTTTTTGACGGATACGGGTTGACAAAACTATTTAAGCCGTAACATAAAAATGCATTGTTCAAAAATTCCTAGTTCCTTTGTTTTCTTATCTTATTTTTTTATTTACGTTTACTTTAAGTAAATGATATTTTACTAAAAACAAAAAGTAAATAAAAAATAAAGCTAAGAAATTAAGATAGGAACTGACATTTTTATTATATATCAAAGGAATCAAAATAGTCCTCATTATGATCGTTTCAATATCAATAACAATAATAAGCATTTGTGTTTTCAAATTAAATAAATCATTTTAATTTTATTCCTTGGAACAAAAGAGGCCCGGCTCAGCTAGGTACTGACCAGGCCAAGCCGTGTAAAGAAAAGGTTTCTTTGGACAAAATAAAAGAGGGATCTTTTGATTTTATTTATTATTAGTTAGTTTTAAATATTATATATATATATATATATTATTTTTATATTATTTTTTTTTTTATTTTAAAAACTATAAATAAACTAAAGAAAATAAAGGGCTTTTTTCAAGCCTTATTTTGACTTATGTAACATAATAATTATCCTTTTTCAATTGGGGGAGAGATGGCTGAGTGGACTAAAGCGTCGGATTGCTAATCCGTTGTACGAGTTTTTCGTACCGAGGGTTCGAATCCCTCTCTTTCCGTTTGTTTTCATCGAAAACTTTGTTATTTCCTTTCAAAATTTTCGTGAGTTAGTTTTTTTTTTAAGTTATTTTAGTTATTTTAATAGTTAAAATTAATAGTTAAAAATGTGAAATAGCTAAAATCCTACTAAGAAGATTTCAAAATCGAGTAAAAAGAACAAAAAGCCTTATTTATTTTTATTCTTCACGTCCGGGATTACGTCCCGGATCATTAGATAGGAATCCGAAGATGAATAGAGAAACAAAGAATATCACTACCGTGTAAACAAATAGTTTTAGAGTAAGCATTACACAATCTCCAAGAATTCTTTTTTTAGGAAAAAAGGGAATAGATTCTCCATTTGTATATTTGTATTTTATACCGCATATCCTACTCTGTATGTTTCTTTTTTTATTTTGACACTAAGAAATAAAATAAAGTTCTTTTGATTTGAGATTAGAAATAGAAAAGAATTTTCAAAAAATCCATTTTTAATATTTTTCATATCATATTCATATAAAGTAAAGTTTATTTTTTCATTACCAAAAATATTCTTTCATACCCCAAAATTGTGGAAAACTCCAAGAGGTTTTGCAATGGAAAAAGGTCAGAATAAGGAATTGAAACGTGGTAATCCCGATTTATTATGACTATACCAGAATTTCAATATTTGAATCGAGGGTTCACAGACACTCTAAGACTTATCTGATCTTATTAATTGGTAAATTTTTTTTTTTTGAATAAATCATCAATTTGTCTAGGACAGTGTTAAAAATCTCATCGAAAACTTACAGCGGCTTGCCAAACAAAAGCTAAGAGAAAAAATAGCAAAGGTATTACTGGCATAACGTCTACGATTGGATTTAAAAAAGCGTAGGCCTCGGGCAATTTGGCGACGAAAAAACTACTTGAATAAAGGACAGAATTAAGACAGATACAGATCAAACTAAATATATTAAGCATAAAAAACATTTTGTTCTTGAGGATAATTGTATTTATTTTGATTGAGTTATTACTAAGTTGAGTTATTGATAGAAGGCAAAATGAACAAAAAGAAATTATATAGACCAAAAAAACTTCTTTGATTTGAACTCGCCCAATCAAAACTCCTTCAACTCTCAAATCAAAAGTGAATAGAATAAATCATACTTTCATACAATATCTTAATTGAATTAGATGTAATGATCAATAAATTCATTAGTTTAATTCTATAATCTACACATAACAAAATTCTATCAATAATCTAATTTATTTTATAGATATTTAGACTGATAGATATTTAGACTGAAGTTGACTAACAACCAATAACAATATTAGTGTTTATCAGTGTCAAATATAAATGTAAATGGGGCGTGGCCAAGTGGTAAGGCAACGGGTTTTGGTCCTGTTATTCGGAGGTTCGAATCCTTCCGTCCCAGAGCATATCTGTCCACACATCCAAAACAGTATAATAATATCATATACTTAACCCATATAAATCATAGAATATATGATATATATTTTATCAGAATAAAGGGTACTTTTTTGAAGATATAATATTGAAAAAATGGAATTCTTATTCTTAGTGAGTCTTCTCTGAATCATATCTTTTTCTTTTTCACAAATTGAATAGAATTCAAATAACACGCAGATATAATAGAATCTATTTTTTGATTTCTAAATGTTAAATATTGAATATAGAATAGCTCTAATTTATTTCAGTAACAGTAGTTTAGTCTATCTGATAATACAGAGATTCCATAGTTTTTTCTTTTTATTCTTTTTTTCAATCAGTAAAAAGAAAAATAACAACCTAAATCTTCCTTTACATCATTCTTTATCCACTATTTCATTAAAAAAATAAATTTGATTTTTTTAATCATTGATGATTTAATACAAATCTGGATTTCTCTTTATCGTATGATGATAAAATGCAATGTGGTATTACTATAAAAAAAAATTATATTCAAATAATGATATGGAAGCCAGAAAATTTTAAATCAATTAAATTGCTAATTTCTTAGGAGTTCTTAATAATCGAAGAAGTAGGATATTAGTGAATTTATCCTATCACTAGCAGGTTACTTGAAGATCCAGATTCAAAAAGAACTTTTTTTTTTTATTCATGTTATTTTTTTTTATTATTCATGTTATTTTTTTTTATAATTAGTATTTATATTATTTAGTTTATTTAGTTTATTTTATAATATTATAGATTTATATAGATTTATATATATTTGACTATTTATAAATATATGTTTCTGAAATTAAATTGACTTTTTGCTTAGAATTCTTCAGAAACTCTATTTCATATAGAAGGAAAAAATAAAATATAGATTACTAGGTATCGATCGAACCAATGACTATTCATAATTCCATAATGGAATTAATTACATACTGGTTCCAAACTAAAGGAATGTTATGGTAAAACTTCGTTTAAAACGATGTGGTAGAAGGCAACGTGCGACTTGAAGGACACGATCCGCCGTGGATTCTTACATCCACCATTTTATATTTTATAGGAATGAAAGTGCTTTTGGCTCAACATCGTTTGTTCTGTTCACTAGAACTCTCATTTTTTTTGAGGGGGGGGGTTGTAATATAAACCGTATCGGACATGATGAAGCTCGAGCAGAACATATTGATTCGTTTTTTGAGGCAAGAATCTAGGGTTAGTAGCAATTAATAAATTAAGACAACTTTGTAAGTCTATTTTTGATTATAGAAATCTAAAGGATCCAATTAAAGCAAGTTTCAAATTCAAAAGTAAAATTTTTTGGAATTGGGAAAACTCTTTCGCTCAAATCAAAAGTGTATTACACAAGAATCAACCATTCATATGATTCTTTGATAGAAAGAAATCACAAAAAATGGTATGTTGCTACCATTTTGAAACGATTAAATATCACCGAAGTAATGTCTAAACCCAACGATTCAAGGCAAAGATAAAGGATCCTAGAACAAGGAAATACCGTTTTCAATTGTCTCAACAACTAGAACTAGATTAAGATGAAGAATCAAAATAGATTCGAGAGGAGACAGATAAAAAACGGGATTAAAGACCGCTCAATAAATGAAAGACTTAAATTAAAAGGTTTTCTTTGTAAGTTATACAACTTGAGTTATGAGAGTGCAAATTCCAAATATGAAAAATTCTTTTGTTGGGGAAAGAAAAAGAATAAGAAAGAAGTATTTAAATCATATATTTAAATCATATAATAAAGAAAGAGAATTCTTGGTCTAATTGATTTGATGATTTTATGGATCTATTTGACATTAGAATTCTATAATATAAACATAACTTGAATTTTCTTGAGCCGTACGAGGAGAAAACTTCTTATACGTTTCTCGGGGGGGGGGTCTCTACCTCTATCCCAATGAGCCATTTATCGAATCGTTGCAATTGATGTTCGATCCCGAAGAGAAGGAAGAGCTCTTCGGAAAGTGGGTTTTTATGATCCGATAAAGAATCAAACTTATTTAAACGTTCCTGTTATTCTATATTTCCTTGAAAAAGGTGCTCAGCCTACAGGAACTGTTCATGATATTTCAAAGAAGGCGGGGGTTTTTATGGAACTTCGCCTTAATCACCAAACAAAATGAAATTAATGAAATATATATAAATTAAAGAAGGTAAAGTGTGGATGATTTGTATAGATTTTTATATAATCTTTTCTTTTCTATTTTTTCTACTTTTCAATTTATATAATATTTATTTTAAAATATTTCATTTCTTTTTATTACTATAGAATGTCGTCTTTTATAACGATAAAAATCTATTTTATTGATGTAATAGATAGGAAAAAGATCAAGAGAATAAACAATTTGGTCTTAAATTTTTGATATTATTGTCATGTCAATGGGTGTTTTTTATTTTTCATTGGAATTCGATGAACAAATAAAAAAAGTTTAAAGGGTTAAGCTTGCTTTTTTTACTTTAATACTTAATATACTTAATTACATATTTAAATTACTTAATATTAATACTTATATTGATTGCTATTAATTGAATAAACCTGGAATTTTTATACTTCTTTTTTTAATTTATTCGTCCGTCTACACTCTTTAGTATATATGTCAATTATATATCTAGTACCAATCCAACATAAATTCTTAGTTCTTATTTTTAATTTTAATAAATTGAAAAATTTAATTAAAATTGAAATAACAATTTCACTTTAATAATGTTTTTCTATTTCTCCATTGTATTCTTTTCTTAACATTTACATTCATATTGACAACAGTGTATCAAATAAATATAATCCGATCATGGATAAATGAATCTAGTTATCTCCGTTCCATAGATTTTATTTCATTCAAATCAAAGTCAAATCAAATAAAGGGTTCATTTGATTTGCTATGATACAAGAAGTCTTTTTTTTTTTATTATTAAAATGATTTTATATAGAATATTAAAGAAAAAGATTAAATTAATAGAATATTTATTTTAAAGTAGAATATTAAAAATAATGGATAACATAAGAAGTTGGTCTACAAATCATTTTATTTTCATCGATATTTATATCGGAAACTTTTTTTAGATTGTCATTGGATCTGTTCATTTTTATTATGTTCATAATTGATTATGAATTTTTAGATTTTTTTTTTCTTTTTTAAAATGTTTTGATTTCGCCGTACAATTCAACCTCTTTATTTATTTATTGTTTATTGGGATTCCGATTGTATCTATACATTCTAATTATTTTAGTTCGGGTTGCTAACTCAACGGTAGAGTACTCGGCTTTTAAGTGCGGTTAGCATCTTTTACACATTTGTATGAAGCAACAGATTCGTCTATACCATCGGTAGAGTTTGTAAGACCGCGACTGATCCTGAAAGGAATGAATGGAAAAAGCAGCATGTCGTATCAATAGAGAATTCTAAAGAATATTTCATTCGTACCGTATAGGTCCAAAACCCTGTGTAAATTGTTTTAATTCTTGGCGTGGAACAAAATCCATTTAAAAAGCAAAGAAAAAAAACTAAATTGAAAGTTGGGTCGAGTAAATAAATGGATAGAGCCTTACTATAGCCTATAGCTATAGGTTCCATCCAATTATAGGGAAACAAAAAGTAACGAGCTCCTGTTCTTAAATTTTGAATGATTACCCGATCTAATTAAACGTTAAAATATATTAGTGCTTGACGCGGGAAAAGCTTTTCCCATGAGTGTATTATCAATCAATTTGTTATGAATCCTAATTATTAGCTATCTCTATCTCTATTATGTGGTGGAGATAAAATGTGTAGAAGAAGGCAGTATATTGATAAAGAGATTTTTATTTTTTCAAAATCAAAAGAGCGATTGGATTGCAAAAATAAAGGATTTCTAAACATCTTTTTATCCTAGAATAAACCTAAACCAATTAGGTGAAAAAAGAGAGGATAGAGAGTCCGTTTATGAGTCTTACCTTTTTTCGAGGTATCTATTTTTTTTCTTACTATACATCTATACATACCTTGTTTTAACTGTATCGTACTATGTATCATTTGATAACCCAATAAAGCCCATCTTATTTTCGGTTCAAACCTAAATTATTTCAAATGGCGGAATTTCCAGGATATTTAGAACTAGATAGATCTTGGAAGCATGACCTCCTATATCCACTTATCTTTCGGGAGTATATTTATGCATTTGCTCATGATCATGGTTTAAATAGATTGAATTTGTTGGAAAATGTAGGTTATGACAATAAATCTAGTTTACTAATTGTAAAACGTTTAATTTATCGAATGTATCAACAGAATCATTTTAGTAATTCCGCTAATGATTCGAACCAAAATCCACTTTTGGGGTACAATAAGAATTTGTATTCTCAAATGATATTAGAAGGATTTGCAGTTATTGTGGAAATTCCATTTTCCCTACGATTAGTATCTTGCTTAAAGGGGACAGAAATCGTAAAATATTATAATTTACGATCAATTCATTCAATATTTTCTTTTTTAGAGGACAAATTCTCACATTTAAATTATGTATCAGATGCATTAATACCCTATCCGATTCATCTGGAAATCTTAGTTCAAACCCTTCGCTACTGGGTAAAAGATGCCTCTTCTTTGCATTTATTACGGTTTTTTCTTCACGACAATTATAATTATAATTGGAATAGTCTTATTATTCCAAATAAATATATTTCTATTTTTTCAAAAAGTAATCCAAGATTATTCTTGTTCCTATATAATTCTCATGTTTGTGAATACGAATCTATCTTACTTTTTCTACGTAACCAATCTTCTCATTTACGATTAACATCTTCTGGGGGTTTTTTTGAACGAATATATTTCTATGGAAAAATAAAACATCCCGTAGAAGAAGTCTTTGCTAATGATTTTCCGACTAGCTTATGGTTCTTTGAGGATTTCTTCATGCATTATGTTAGATATCAAGGAAAATCAATTATGACTTCAAAAGATACGCCTCTTTTCATGAATAAATGGAGATATTACTTTGTCTTTTTATGGCAATGTCATTTTTCTGTGTGGTCTCAACCAGGAAGGATGTATATAAACCAATTATGCAAACATTCCCTCAGCTTTTTGGGCTATCTTTCAAGTATGCAAATAAATCTTTCAGTGGTACGGAGTCAAATGCTAGAAAATTCATTTCTAATGGATAATGTTATGAAGAAGATTGATACATTAGTTCCAATTAGTCC